TATAATTGCAGAAATTATCAAAATAAAACAATTGACAATAATAACTATAAGTATACGAAAGAGAAAGAGCCATATTTTTGTAGTTCCTATGATGCACTTGGAGCTTTTCGGCAGAAACGAATCAATTTAGATAGTCCCTTGTGGCTCCGGTGGCGGCTAGATCAACGTGTCATTGGCTCAAGAGAAGTTCCCATCGAAATTCAATATGAATCTTTGGGTACTTATCATGAGATTTATGGGCACTATCTAATAGTGGAAAGCGTAAAAAAAGAAATCCGTTGTATATATATTCGAACCACCGTTGGTCATGTTTCTTTTTATCGAGAAATAGAAGAAGCCATACAAGGGTTTTGTCGGGCCTACTCATACGCTATCTAAACTAAGAAATTAGATTAATTGATACCCTTGTCTGTGCTGTGAGAAGTGGGGTCTATCCAATTTCATTGGTATCCTTATAATTTATGAATTTCTATGTGAAAATCAAGATTGAGGAAAGGAAGTTTTCGAATCACTAACCCAGGTCCATTGTCCAAGACTACTCGTCGAAATATGGAGGTACTTATGGCAGAACGGGCTGATCTGGCCTTTCACAATAAAGTGATAGATGGAACTGCTATGAAACGACTTATTAGCAGATTAATAGATCATTTCGGAATGGCATATACATCACATATCCTGGATCAAGTGAAGACTTTGGGTTTCCAACAAGCCACTGCTACATCTATTTCATTAGGAATTGATGATCTTTTAACAATACCTTCTAAGGGATGGTTAGTCCAAGACGCTGAACAACAAAGTTTTATTTTGGAGAAACACCATCATTATGGGAATGTGCACGCGGTAGAAAAATTACGTCAATCCATTGAGATATGGTATGCTACAAGTGAATATTTGAGACAAGAAATGAATCCTAATTTTCGGATGACTGATCTTTCTAATCCAGTCCATCTGATGTCCTTTTCGGGAGCTAGAGGAAATGCATCTCAGGTACATCAATTAGTGGGTATGAGAGGATTAATGTCGGATCCCCAAGGACAAATGATTGATTTACCCATTCAAAGCAATTTACGTGAAGGACTCTCTTTGACAGAATATATAATTTCCTGCTATGGAGCCCGCAAAGGAGTGGTGGATACTGCTGTACGAACATCAGATGCTGGATACCTCACGCGTAGACTTGTTGAAGTAGTTCAACACATTATTGTACGTAGAACAGATTGTGGTACTATCCGGGGTATTTACGTGAGTCCTCAAAATGGGATGACGGAAAAAATTTTTGTCCAAACACTAATAGGTCGTGTATTAGCAGACGATATATATATGGGTATACGATGTATCGCCACCCGAAATCAAGATATTGGAATTGGACTTGCCAATCAATTCATAACCTTTCGAGCACAACCAATATATATTCGAACCCCCTTTACTTGTAGGAATACATCTTGGATTTGTCAATTATGTTATGGCCGGAGTCCCACTCGTGGCGACCTGGTCGAATTGGGAGAAGCCGTGGGTATTATTGCGGGTCAATCAATAGGGGAACCAGGGACTCAACTAACATTAAGAACTTTTCATACTGGCGGAGTATTCACGGGCGGTACTGCCGAACATGTGCGGGCTCCTTCTAATGGAAAAATAGGGTTCAATGAAGATTTGGTTCATCCCACACGTAACCGTCATGGGCAACCCGCTTTTCTATGTTCTATAGACTTGTATGTAACCATTGAGAGTCGGGATATTATACATAATGTGAATATTCCACCAAAAAGTTTGCTTTTAGTTCAAAATGATCAATATGTAGAATCAGAACAAGTGATTGCTGAGATTCGTGTCGGAACGTCCACTTTTCATTTTAAAGAGAGGGTTCGAAAACATATTTATTCTGAATCAGAGGGGGAAATGCACTGGAGTACCGATGTCTACCACGCACCTGAATATACATATGGTAATGTTCATCTATTACCAAAAACAAGCCATTTATGGATATTAGCAGGAAGGCCGTGCAGATCCAGTATAGTGTCTTTTTCGCTCCACAAGGATCAAGATCAAATAAATGTTCATTCTTTTTCTGTCGAAGAAAGATATATCTCTGACCTCTCAATCATTAATGATCGAGTAAAACATAAATCGTTGGATACTTCTGATCAAAAAGATAGGGAAATTCTTGACTATTCAAGACTTGATGGAATCAAATTCAACGGTCATTGGAATTTTATATACCCTCCGGTTCTACAAGAGAATTCTGATTTCTTGTCGAAAAGGCGAAGAAATCAATTTCGTATCCCATTACGATATGATCAAGAACGAGAGAAAGAACCTTTTGGTATTTCGATTGAAATACCCATAAATGGTATTTTACGTAGAAATAGTATTCTTGCTTATTTTGATGATCCCCGATACAAAAGAAATAGTTCGGGAATTACTAAATATGGGACCACGGAGGCGGATTCAATCGTAAAAAAAGAAGATTTGATTGAGTATCGAGGAGCAAAAGAATTTGGTCCGAAATACCAAATGAAAGTGGATCGGTTTTTTTTTATTCCCGAAGAAGTGCATATCTTACCCGGGTCTTCATCCATAATGGTACGGAACAATAGTATCATTGGAGTAGATACACGACTCACTTTAAATACAAGAAGTCAAGTAGGTGGATTAGTCCGAGTGGAGAAAAAAAAAAAAAGTATTGAACTGAAAATTTTTTCTGGAGATATTTATTTTCCTGGAGAGACAGATAAGATATCCAGGCACAGCGGCATTTTGATACCACCAGAAATGAAAAAAAAAAATTCTAAGGAATCACAAAAATGGAAAAATTGGATCTATGTCCAACGGATCACACCTACCAAAAAAAAGTATTTTGTTTTGGTTCGGCCCGTAGTCACATATGAAATGGCTGATGGGATCAATTTAACAAGACTTTTCCCTCAGGATCTCTTGCAGGAAAAAGATAATGTCCAACTTAGAGTTTTCAATTATATCCTTTATGGAAATGGAAAGTCAATTCGAGGAATTTATCACACAAGTATTCAATTGGTTCGGGCTTGCTTAGTATTGAACTGGGACCAAGAAAAAAATGGTTCTATAGAAGAGGTTCGTGCTTCCTTTGTTGAGGTAAGGGCAAATGATCTGATTCGCAATTTCATAAGAATTGAGTTAGTCAAGTCTACGACTTCATATACCGGAAAAAGGTATGATACAGCGGGTTCGGGATTAATTCTCGATAATCGATTAGATCGTACCAATATCAATCCTTTTTTTTCCAAGGCGAAGATTCAATCATTTACCCAACATCAAGGAACTATTGGTACGTTGTTGAATCGAAATAAGGAATGTCAGTCTTTGATAATTTTGTCATCATTCAATTGTTCTCGAGTTAGTCCATTCAACGGTTTGAAATATAACAACGATGCGACAACATGGTTAGACCCCGTAAACCCAATAAGGGATTGGGTTGGCCCCTTAGGTACTATTGTACCTAAAATAGTGAATTTTTATTCATCTTTTCATTTAATAACTCATAATCAGATCTTGTTAAATAAATATTTGAAACTTGACAATTTGAAACAGACGTTCCGAGTACTTCAAGTATTTCATTGCTATATAATATTTGAAAATAAAAGGATTTATACGGGTGATGGCATCATTTTGACTCCACTCTATTTATATCGGTACTTTATCGAAATCGATTTTTTGGAAGAGACATCCGCAATAATGAGCCTTGGGCATTTTCTTTGTGAAAATATATGTCTATTTCAAGATGGATCATACATAAAAAAATCAGGTCAAATTTTAATTATTGATATTGACTCTTTAGTTATAAGATTGGCTAAGCCCTATTTGGCTACTCCGGGAGCAACGGTTCGTGGACATTATGGGGAAACCCTTTATGAAGGAGATACGCTAGTTACATTTATATATGAAAAATCGCGATCTGGTGACATAACACAAGGTCTTCCAAAAGTGGAACAAATCTTAGAAGTGCGTTCGATTGGTTCAATATCGATGAACCTTGAAAGGAGAGTTGAAGGTTGGAACGAACATATACCAAAAATTCTTGGAATCCCCTGGGGATTCTTGATTGGAGCTGAGCTAACTATAGTCCAAAGTCGTATCTCTTTGGTTAATAAGATTCAAAAGGTTTATCGATCCCAGGGGGTGCAGATTCATAATAGACATATAGAGATTATTGTACGTCAAGTAACATCAAAGGTGCTGGTTTCAGAAGATGGAATGTCTAATGTTTTTTTACCTGGAGAATTAATCGGATTGTTGCGAGCGGAACGAGCAGGGCGTGCTTTGGACGAAGCAATCTGTTATAGGGCAATCTTATTGGGAATAACGAAGGCATCCCTGAATACTCAAAGTTTCATATCCGAAGCAAGTTTTCAAGAAACTGCTAGAGTTTTAGCAAAAGCTGCTCTACGGGGCCGCATTGATTGGTTGAAGGGCCTGAAAGAGAATGTTGTTCTGGGGGGGATTATCCCCGTCGGTACCGGATTCCAAAAATTAGTGTACCGCTCAAGGCAAGACAAGAACATTCATTTGGAAATCAAAAATCAAAATATATTCGAGTTGGAAATGAGAGATATTTTGTTACACCATAAAGCATTTTTTTTCTTGCGTCCCAAATAATTTCCACGAGACACCAGAAAAATCATTTACGCGATTTCATAATTCCTAAGGTAAGGGTGGATTCATTCTTTCTTTTGACTTTCTATTTATTAATTTGGTAATAAATAAAATGAAATATTAATAATAAAAATGAATGGTTGGGGCTGTGTATCAACGGTCAATCCCGGTAGAAAGTTCCGTCGGAACAATTTTTTATTTGTTAAAAAAAAAAAAGAGAAAGCGTGGGAAAAAATGACAAGAAGATATTGGAACATCAATTTGGAAGAGATGATGGAAGCAGGAGTTCATTTTGGTCATGGTACTAAGAAATGGAATCCTAGAATGGCCCCTTACATCTCTGCAAAGCGTAAAGGTATTCATATTACAAATCTTACTAGAACTGCTCGTTTTTTATCAGAAGCCTGTGATTTAGTTTTTGATGCAGCAAGCGGGGGAAAAAATTTCTTAATAGTTGGTACCAAAAATAAAGCAGCGGATTCAGTAGCATCAGCTGCAATAAGGGCTCGATGTCATTATGTTAATAAAAAATGGCTTGGTGGTATGTCAACGAATTGGTCTACTACAGAAACGAGACTGCATAAGTTTAGGGATTTAAGAGCAGAACAAAAGATGGGGAAACTCAATGGTCTCCCCAAAAGAGATGCTGCAGTGTTGAAGAGAAAGTTATCTACTTTGCAAACATATCTGGGTGGGATCAAATATATGACGGGGTTGCCCGATATTGTAATCATCGTCGATCAGCAAGAAGAATATACGGCCCTTCGAGAATGTGTCATTTTAGGGATTCCAACGATTTGTTTAATTGATACAAATTGTGACCCAGATCTCGCAGATATTTCGATTCCAGCCAACGATGACGCTATAGCTTCAATTCGATTGATTCTTAATAAATTAGTATCCGCAATTTGTAAGGGGCGTTCTAGCTATATAAGAAGTTGTTGATTATGATTATGTTATGATTAAGAATAATGAGATTAGTTAATTAGTCGGGAACTTCATAGATTTATTGAATCGGTTACTATTCTTGTCTTGGATTAAAAAAAAGAGAAAATGGGGATATTTATATTTTTTATGTGATTTCTTGATATCCTAAATATATGATTAATGATTAAAGTAGAGATGCGTTGAGAAAGAGATGGTTGAATCAAAATAATTCCTTTTTTAAGTTGATTTCTGTCCGAGGACAATATGAATGTTATACCATGTTCCATTAAAACGCTCAAAGGATTATATGATATATCAGGTGTAGAAGTAGGCCAACATTTATATTGGCAAATAGGAGGTTTACAAATTCATGCCCAAGTACTTATCACTTCTTGGGTCGTAATTGCTATCTTATTAGGTTCAGTCATCATAGCCGTTCGAAATCCACAAACCATTCCGACCGACGGTCAAAATTTCTTCGAATATGTTCTTGAATTTATTCGAGACTTGAGCAAGACTCAGATTGGAGAAGAATACGGTCCCTGGGTTCCCTTTATTGGAACTATGTTCCTATTTATTTTTGTTTCTAACTGGTCAGGTGCCCTTTTACCTTGGAAAGTCATACAGTTACCTCATGGGGAGTTAGCCGCCCCCACGAATGATATAAACACTACTGTTGCTTTAGCTTTACCGACGTCAGTGGCATATTTTTATGCGGGTCTTACCAAAAAAGGATTAGGTTATTTCGGGAAATACATTCAACCAACCCCAATACTTTTACCAATTAACATCCTAGAAGATTTCACAAAACCCCTATCTCTTAGTTTTCGACTTTTCGGGAATATATTGGCTGATGAATTAGTAGTTGTTGTTCTTGTTTCTTTAGTACCCTTAGTAGTTCCTATACCCGTTATGTTTCTTGGATTATTTACAAGTGGTATTCAAGCTCTTATTTTTGCAACTTTAGCCGCGGCTTATATAGGGGAATCTATGGAAGGTCATCATTGATTAGCTTTCGAAGAAAGATTCTAGAATCTGATTCAATATAAAATACAGGCGGTTTACGTTATGAAAGAAACTAATGTATATGTGATATTAGATATATACTAGTTATATAAGGGTTATCCCTATCTAATTTATTATTTTCATTCGAAGTTTTTAGTTACTTCGACTCGATAGATTTGAATGATCAAATAAGTAATAATTCATTGGTTACTTGTATCATTAACCATTTTTTTTTTTTAGTATGAGGAACTTATCATGAATCCACTGATTTCTGCCGCTTCCGTTATTGCTGCTGGATTGGCCGTAGGGCTTGCTTCTATTGGGCCTGGAGTTGGTCAAGGTACTGCTGCGGGCCAAGCCGTAGAAGGTATTGCAAGACAACCGGAAGCAGAAGGTAAAATACGAGGTACTTTATTGCTGAGTCTAGCTTTTATGGAAGCTTTGACAATTTATGGGCTGGTCGTGGCATTAGCGCTTTTATTTGCGAATCCTTTTGTTTAATTGAATCCTATAATTCAAATAAAAGTACGTTACATATTTTTTTCTATTAACTCGTTTCCGTTGACTTCTGTGAGTTATATCAACACCTTACTCCTAAATTATGTATTTGTTGAGACAATACCATACCCCCGGAAGGCCTGATTTGAGGATGAGGAATTAGTGGATTTGCTCGCTTTCTTCCTTCCCGTCTACTATGGAAAAATTGTTTACTTTTATTTTAGGAATTCAACAAAGGAGATATTTCGCAATTGACATGAGACCTAGGATCTAACCCAATAAGATACTTATTGGAAACTTAAAAAAAAAGGGGGCGAGCGAAGTGATACAAAAAGAACTCTGTTCTTTGTTAGTCCTATCTATAAGAGGAGAACATATGAAAAATGTAACCGATTCTTTCCTTTCCTTGGGCCATTGGCCGTCCGCCGGGAGTTTCGGGTT